TTTTAAAATTCTCACATAATATAAAATATTTTTAACACAATTATACATATATATATATATATATATATATATTATAAATATTTAATATATCTTAATTAAATCTAATTAATTAAATAATATTAAATAAAATTTTGAATAATTTCTTTTTAATTCTCTTTTGTAAATTTTTATATATATTATAAATAGAAAACTTAATTATTAAATAACGAAAATTAAATGGAAATTCCTTTTTATTATTAGTTAAATAATTAAAATAAAATTTTCTTATTATATAAAGAATTATATAAAATTAATTTAATGTGTTATATACATAAAAAGTGAATTTTAGGGTTTTTGAGGTGAATTTTAGGGTTTTTGAGGTGAATTTTAGGGATTTTGAGGTGAATTTTAAAATTATTATAAAACAAATTAAGAGGTAAAATGGCTGAATTTAGGCAATAAATTGTAAATTTATTTATGAAATTTATATTTCTTTTATCAATTTAATAAAATTTTAATAAAATTTAATTTATAATATTAAATTTGCAATTTAATGTTATTATTTAACTATAAAATTTTTAAAATGATGAAGTGCCTGAAAAAAGGATTATTTTGATAGAATAAAAAATGTAAATTTTATTTACCTTCATTTAAATGAATTTCAAAAAAATATTTTATTATAATCAATTTGAACAAACAAAATTAAATTATATTTTATTAATAACTATAATCTTAGGAACAATACTTACAATTAATTCAATATCATGAATCAGAGCATGAATAGGTATAGAAGTTAACCTTATATGTTTTATTCCATTATTAATATTAAAAAATAAATTAATAAAATCAGCTAACCTAATAATAATATATTTTATAATTCAAGCAAGAAGATCTTGTTTACTAATATTTATAATCTTAATATATAAAGTAGAAACAATATTTATTAAAACAAGTATAATAAATACATTGATTCAATTAAGATTACTAATAAAAATAGGAGCTGCCCCATTTCATTGATGAACCCCTAAAATTATTAAATCAATAAATTGAAAAAATTGTTTTATCTTATTAACCTGACAAAAATTAGCACCCTTAATTTTAATTTCAATAACAAATATAAGATACTTAATGTATTACTCAATTATTATATCAACAATTATTGGAGCAATTATAGGATTAAATCAAACATCAATAAAATTAATTATTGCATACTCCTCAATTAATCATATTTCCTGAATAATAATTTCAATTATAATTAATTTAAATACTTTTATTATTTATTTTATTATTTATTCAATTACAATTCTAATAGTCTCTTTAATATTAAATAATTTAAATATTAATTACTTAAATCAATTATTTAAAAATAATAATATAAATATATTTAACAAAATCAATATTATATCTTTAATACTATCAATAGGAGGAATCCCCCCATTTATCGGATTTTTACCTAAATTTAAAATTTTAATATTAATAATTAAAAATCAACTAATTATAGAAAGAATAATTTTTATTTTTTTCTCATTAATTACTTTAATATATTATTTAAATCCACTAATTTCAATAATATTAACCTCAAAAATAAGATCAAAATGAATTATAACAAAATTTAATATTATAAAAAATATATTCTTTCTTATATTAATAAATTTCACAGTATTAATAATTATAATTTTACCTTTAAATTTTATAAATTAAGATTTTAAGTTAATTTAAAACTAAAAGCCTTCAAAGCTTAAAATAAAAAAAAATTTTTAAATCTTAATAAAAAAATGATTGTTTTCAACTAATCATAAAAATATTGGAACTTTATACTTTATTTTTGGATTTTGATCAGGGATACTTGGACTTTCATTCAGAATAATTATTCGAACAGAATTAGGAACTCCAGGTTCATTAATTGGAGATGATCAAATTTATAATGTAGTAGTAACATCTCATGCATTTTTAATAATTTTTTTTATAGTTATACCTGTTATAATTGGAGGATTTGGAAACTGATTAGTACCTTTAATACTAGGAGCCCCCGATATAGCTTTCCCACGATTAAATAATATAAGATTTTGATTACTACCCCCATCAATTATTTTTTTATTATCAAGAAGAATTGTAAACTCAGGAAGAGGAACCGGATGAACAGTTTACCCCCCTTTATCAAGAAATTTAGGTCATTCAGGAGCATCAGTAGATTTAACAATTTTCTCTCTTCATTTAGCAGGAATTTCTTCAATTTTAGGAGCAATTAATTTTATCTCAACTATAATTAACATAAAAATTAAATTTATAATATGTGATCAATTACCATTATTAATTTGATCAATTTTTTTAACTACTTTATTATTATTATTATCATTACCAGTTTTAGCTGGGGCTATTACTATACTATTAACTGATCGTAATTTAAATACATCATTTTTTGACCCCGCAGGAGGTGGAGACCCAATTTTATATCAACATTTATTTTGATTTTTCGGACACCCAGAAGTTTATATTTTAATTTTACCCGGATTTGGAGTAATTTCTCATATTATTTCTCAAGAATCAGGGAAAAAAGAAACATTTGGAACCTTAGGAATAATTTATGCAATAATATCTATTGGATTATTAGGATTTGTAGTTTGAGCTCATCATATATTCACTATTGGAATAGATGTAGATACACGAGCTTATTTTACTGCTGTAACTATAATTATTGCAATTCCCACAGGAATTAAAATTTTTAGCTGACTAGCAACAATATACGGATCACAAACAAACTTTAATGCATCAATATTATGAACTTTAGGATTTGTATTTTTATTTACTATAGGAGGACTAACAGGAATTATATTATCTAATTCCTCAATTGATATTATTTTACACGATACATATTATGTAGTAGCTCATTTTCATTATGTATTATCAATAGGGGCAGTTTATGGGATTATAGCAGGATTTATTTATTGATACCCTCTTTTCACAGGAGTATCAATAAATAATAAATGACTAAAAATTCAATTCTTTATAATATTTATTGGAGTAAACTTAACATTCTTCCCCCAACATTTTTTAGGATTAAATGGAATACCCCGACGTTACAGAGATTACCCAGACGCATATCTAATATGAAATATTTTATCGTCAATTGGATCATTAATTTCATTTATTAGAACAATTTACTTAATTTTTATTATTTGAGAAAGAATAGTTACTCAACGTCAAATTATTTTCACATCTAATATAAACTCATCAATTGAATGAAATCAAACACTTCCTCCAACAGAACACAGATTTAATGAATCACCCCTAATTATTAAAAATTAAATATTATTAACAATTTCTAATATGGCAGATTAATGCAATGGTCTTAAGATCCATTCATAAAGATTTTTTCTTTTTTTAGAAAATGACAATATGAATAAATTTTAATTTACAAGATGCGATATCTCCATCTATAGAACAATTAATTTTCTTTCATGACCACTCAATAATTATTTTAATCTTAATTACAATATCAATTTTATATTTAATAGCATCTATATTATTTAATAAATTTATTAATCGATATTTACTAAATAAACAAAATATTGAAATTATTTGAACTGTTATACCAATATTAATATTAATTTTCATTGCAATACCATCAATTCACCTTTTATATTTAATAGATGAAGTTTCTAACCCTATTCTAACAATTAAATCAATTGGACATCAATGATATTGAAGATATGAATATTCAGATTTCAAAAATATTGAATTTGAATCTTATATAAATCAAAAAAATAAAATTAAATTAAATTCTTTTCGTTTATTAGATGTAGACAATAACTTAGTTTTACCTATAAATACTAGTATACGAATATTAATTACATCATCTGATGTAATTCATTCATGAGCTATACCATCATTAGGTAAAAAAATTGATGCAATTCCAGGACGATTAAATCAAATCAGATTAACAATTAAACGCCCAGGACTATTATTTGGACAATGTTCAGAAATTTGTGGAGCAAATCATAGATTTATACCTATTGTAATCGAAAGTATTCCAATAAATATATTTTTAAAATGAATTAATAATTTCAACTAATGTATATATATATACATGTTACATTAAGTGACTGAAAGAAAGTAATGATCTCTTAAATCATAATATAGTATAGTAACGAATACTCTTAATGAAAAGAATTAATTTAATTAAAATATTAATATGTCATGTTAAAATTATTAGAAAGTAATCTAATATTCTTTTATTCCTCAAATATTTCCCATAGATTGATTAAGTCAATATTTCTATTTTCTATTTATTTTTTATATTATTATTTTATTAAATTATTATTTTATTACAAATTTCAAATTAAATAAATTTATTAAATTAAATAAAACAAATAAAATTATATCCTGAAAATGATAATAAATTTATTTTCTATGTTTGACCCCATATGTAGAATTATGAATTTATCTTTAAATTGAATCAGATCTTTAATAATTTTTATATTTTTACCTAGATCATTTTGATTAATTTCATCTCGAATTAAATTAATGTGAATAAAAATTCTAATTAATATTCATAATGAATTAAAACCTCTCTTAAAAAATTTTATTAATAAAGGAAATTCAATAATTTTTTCTTCATTATTTATATTTATTATTTTTAATAATTTTTTAGGATTATTTCCATATATTTTTACAAGAACTAGACATTTAACTTTAACAGCAACATTAGCTTTACCACTATGATTAAGATTTATAATTTATGGATGAATTAATAAAACTAATCATATATTTACTCACTTAGTCCCACAAAACACACCATCAATCTTAATACCGTTTATAGTACTAATTGAATCAATTAGTAATATAATTCGAGCTTTAACTCTTTCTGTTCGACTAACAGCTAACATAATTGCAGGGCATTTATTAATAACATTATTAAGAAGAATGGGAATTTACTTAGAAATTAAATATATTTATTTACTAATTTTAATTCAATTTCTTTTATTAATTTTAGAATCTGCGGTTGCAATTATTCAAGCTTATGTTTTTATAATTTTAACAACTTTATACTCTAGAGAAGTAAATTATGTCAAAAATTAATCACCCCTTTCATTTAGTAGACTATAGGCCTTGACCCCTATTAAGTTCATTTAGAACTATAATTTTATTAATAGGATCAATTAAATGATTCCATTATAACAATTATAATTTAATTTTAGTAGGAATTTTTTTAACTTTATTAATTATATTTCAATGATGGCGAGATATTGTTCGAGAAAGAACTTACCAAGGTAAACACACAACCTTTGTTACTAATGGAATACAATGAGGAATAATTCTTTTTATTATTTCAGAACTTCTTTTTTTTGTATCATTTTTTTGAGCATTTTTTCATAGTTCTTTATCCCCTAATATTGAAATTGGTAGAATTTGACCCCCTAAAGGAATTAATGCTTTTAACCCTATAAATACCCCCTTATTAAACACCATTATTTTAATTTCTTCAGGACTAACCATTACATGGTCTCATCACAGTGTTATAAATAATGATAAAAAAGAAACTTTAAAAAGATTAACAATTACTGTTTTTTTAGGGATTTTATTCTCTATACTTCAAGCATATGAATATTATGAAGCTCCTTTCTCTATCGCAGATTCAATTTATGGATCTACATTCTTTATAGCAACTGGATTTCATGGAATTCATGTATTAATTGGAACAACATTTCTTTTTGTAAATCTAATTCGATTAAAAAAAAATCATTTCTCATTATACCATCATTTTGGATTTGAAGCCTCAGCTTGATACTGACATTTTGTTGATGTAGTTTGACTTTTCTTATATATTTCTATTTATTGATGGGGCAAATAAATTAATTTATATTTTATTAAATAAATCATAATAAAAATTTTAAATTTATTTATATAATATAATTAAGTATAATTGATTTCCAATCAAAAAGTCTAAAATAATTTAGTATAATTAATTAAATTAATATTAATAATAATTTTAATTACTTTTTTTCTATCTATAATTATTATAATAATTGCATCAATTTTATCAAAAAAAAGATCTTATGATCGAGAAAAAAATTCACCTTTTGAATGCGGATTCGACCCATTTGGAATAACTCGAATATCATTTTCCATTCGATTTTTTTTAATCGCAGTAATTTTTTTAATTTTTGATGTAGAAATTACCTTAATATTACCCATAGTAATAACTTTATCTATTTCAAATATTAAAATATGAATATTAACATCAAGATATTTTATTTTTATTTTAATTATTGGAACTTACTTCGAATGAAAATTTGGAGCATTAAATTGATTATAATTAATTAGGGTAATAGTTAAATATAACATTTGAATTGCAATCAAAAATTATTAATTTTATTAATTTATCTTAAAGTCTGAAATAAATTTTATATTCAATTTCGACCTGAAATTATGGTTAACCCTATTAACCCTGACTTAAAATTAATTGAAGCCAAAAAGAGGCATATTAATGTTAATAATAAAATTGAAGATAAAAATTTTCCAATTAAAGAAATATGAAGAATCAAATAAAAGCTTCTAACTTTTTATTTTAACGATTTAATTTCGTTTATATTTCTTATATTTATTTATATAGTTTAACAAAAACATTATATTTTCATTATAAAAATAAAAAATAAATTTTCTTTATAAATATTAATTAATTTGTTTAAAGATTTTAATAATCATCATATTATCTTCAATAATATACTTTAAAACTTAAGCTATTTAAACAATTCAAAATTAAAAAAAATATCAAAAAAAAAAAAATTAATATTAAATTAATTAAATTATTTAAATAAAATCTCAATAAATCTAATAAAGAAGAAAATTTATTTAAATAAACCAAATAACCCTGACCTAAATAAAATTCTGTTCATTCTTGATCACCATAAACTATAAAAAACTTTCTTAATAATATAAAATTTTTAATTATACCATAAGTAGAAATAATAGGTATAAATCATATTGTACTAAAATATATAATAAAATTATAGAAATTAATTTTTATAGTCTTTAAACTTAAATAATAAAAATAATACCCTATAAAAATACCCCTTAAAATTAAATATAAAGGTATTAATTTCAAATATAAAGGTAAACAAATTATTAGGGGTAGAGGAAATAAAATTCAACTTATTAATCTACCTCTAAATAATACTATAAATATTAAACCTAACAAACTTTTATTCAATTCTCTAAAAAAATCTCTAAATAAATTTAAAGAAAATATTTTAAAAGTCCCAATTATAGAAAAATAAATTAAACGAAAAGTATAACTTACAGTTAACAATGAAGAAAATAACAAAATCAGAACAATCAAAAAATTAAAATTAATTATTATTATTATTTCTAAAATTAAATCCTTAGAATAAAATCCAGATAAAAAAGGAAACCCACATAAAGCTAAATTTGAAAAATTAAAACAAATTGAAACTAAAGGTATTTGATTACAAATTGATCCTATTATTCGAATATCCTGTAAATCAAATATTCTGTGAATTAAAATTCCTGCGCATATAAATAATAATGCTTTAAAAAAAGCATGTATTAATAAGTGAAAAAATGCCAATTCTTTAAATCCCAAAAATAAAATTCTTATTATTATTCCTAATTGACTTAAAGTTGATAAAGCAATAATTTTTTTTAAATCAAACTCAAAATTTGCTCTTAATCCAGATATTAATATTGTTAATCTAGAAATTAACAAAAATAAATATTTAATACTTATATCATGAAATAATGATTCAAATCGAATTAATAAATAAACCCCAGCGGTAACTAAAGTAGAAGAATGAACTAAAGAAGATACGGGAGTCGGAGCCGCTATTGCAGCAGGTAATCAAGAAGAAAATGGAATTTGAGCTCTCTTAGTAAAAGCAGCAATAAAAATTAAAATTGAAATTAAAATCATAATACTATCATTTATTAAAAAATCTACATAAAAAATGTAATTTCATGACCCATAATTTAATATTCAAGCAATTGATATCAATAAAGCTACATCACCAATACGATTTGAAAGAACAGTAATTATACCCGCATTAAAGGATTTTAAATTTTGAAAATAAATTACTAAACAATAAGAAATTAATCCTAATCCATCCCAACCCAATAAAATTCTAATTAAATTAGGTCTAATAATTAATAAAATTATAGAAAAAATAAATATTAATATTAATATAATAAAACGATTAAACATTAAATCATCTTTTATATAATTTTTTCTATAAAATATAATAAAAGAAGAAATAAATAATACTGTACTTATAAAAAATAAAGATTTCCAATCTAATAAAATTGTTATAACAACTGAACAAGAATTAATAGTTATAATATTATACTCAATAAAATAAATTAAATTAAATAAAATAAAAATTAATCCTAAAAAAAATATAAAAATCCTAAAAATAAATAATATAATAAATAAAATTATTCCCAAATTAATAACCTAAAATAAATTCTGAATATTTATATTTTTGACACCACAAATCAATGTTTTAAAATAAACTATTTAAGTATATTTATATATATATATATATATATATAAATAATTAAATTCATAAAATAAATAATTCACTATTTAAAATAAATAAATTTAAAGGAATTCAGTGTAACATTAATAAAATGAATTCACGTAAATAACCATAAGAAAAAGAATAAACTGAAATATTATAATTACCATGTTGAGTAAATGAATATAAATATAAAGAATAAGCAGCTCTAAAAAAAGTTAAAAAAATTAATAAAATTATAACCAATCTTCTTCAACCAATTAATCTATTAATTAATATAATCTCACCTATTAAATTTAAAGAAGGAGGGGCAGCCATATTAGAAGAACATAATATAAATCACCATAAAGTTATACTAGGTATAAAATTAATTAAACCTTTATTAATCAATAAACTACGCCTACCTAATCGTTCATAAATAATATTAACTAAACAAAATAATCCGGATGAACATAAACCATGTGAAATTATTAATAAATAAGAACCTCTTATCCCTCAAATTATTATAGTTATTAACCCCCCTAATAATATTCTTATATGAGCTACAGAAGAATAAGCAATTAAAGATTTTAAATCAATTTGATATAAACAAATTAAACTAATAATAATACCTCCAATTATTCTAATTCTAATTCAAATAAAATTAAATTTATTACATAAATTAATTATAATATTAAAAACCCGCAATAAACCATAACCCCCCAATTTTAATATAATTGCAGCCAAAATTATTGACCCAGAAATCGGAGCCTCAACATGAGCCTTAGGTAATCATAAATGAACTAAAAATATAGGTATTTTTACTAAAAAAGATAAAATCATAAATAAATACAAATAATTCAAAGATAAATTAATAAATCCTTCAAAATATAAATATAAACATAAAGTAAATTGATTATAATAAACATAAATAATAGAAATTAATAAAGGAAGAGAAGCAAATAAAGTATAAAATAATAAATAAAACCTTGCTTGAATACGATCTAATTGAAATCCTCAACCAAAAATTAAAAATAATACAGGAATTATTCTTCTTTCAAAAAATAAATAAAATATTAATAAATCAACTACTCTAAAAGATAAAAATAAAAATAATATTATTAATAAAATAATTAAAATAAAATAAGATTTAAATAAATTTAATTCATAAATCAAAGACCTTGATATAAATATTAATGCCCCAATTCAAAAAGTTAATAAAATTAATCCAAAAGATAAAATATCACACCCTAAAAATCTCCCTAATTGAAATATTTGAAATTTAACTAAATTTAAAAATATAAAAATAAACCTTAAAATAAAAAAAAAATTTTGAAATATTCAAAAATTTAAATTAAATCTTAAAGGAATTAAAAAAATTAAAAAAAATATAATTTTTATCATTATAATAAATTTAAAACTTGAAAATAATCATTCCCATTAAATCGAATTATTAAAACTAAAATAGATAATCCTAATACCCCCTCACAAACTCTAAAAGTTAAAAAAAATATTCTAAAATACAATTCTATACCATGTAAACTTAAATAAATAATTATTATATAAAATAAAACTAAAATAATAAACTCCAATCTTAATAAAATTATTAATAAATGAAATCGACTTATTGTCAATCTTAATATACCAATAAAAAAAACAAAATTTAATAAATTTATTATATAAATTAGTTTTAATAATTTAAATAAAATATTGATTTTGTAAATCAAAAATTAGGAAACCCTATTAAAACTTCAGAAAAAAATTAATTAACTTTTCTTTAATCCCCAAAATTAATATTTTATATAAACTATTTTCTGTATATCAAAAATTTTAATATTAATAATATTTTTAAATAGAATTAACTTTTTAACTTGCAAAACACCTCTATCAATAGGATTAATTTTATTAATTCAAACATTAATAATTTCATTAAATTCTAATTTAAATATCCTAAATTCTTGATTTTCATATATTTTATTTTTAATTATATTAGGAGGAATAATAATTTTATTTATTTATATTACAAGACTAACTTCAAATTTAAAATTTAAATTCAATAAAAAATTAATTTTTATTAATATTATTTCATTTTTAATATTAATACATTTTATTTTTAATAATAATGGTATAATATGACACTTAGATTTTTTAAATATAAATACTACAGATTTAGAAATAAATTTCACCATTAAATATTATTTAAAAAAAATATTTTTTTATCCTAATTATAAAATTTTATTAATAATAATTAATTATCTTTTATTAACTCTTTTTATTGTAGTAAAAATTATTAATATTAATAAAGGACCTTTACGAAAAACTTAAAATTATTTATGAACAAAAAAAAAAATAACTTAATTATAAATATATTAAATAATTCATTAATTAATTTACCAACACCTTCAAATATTACATCAATATGAAATTTCGGATCATTATTAGGGTTATGTTTAATAATTCAATTAATTACAGGTATTTTTTTATCAATACATTATTCAGCTAATATTGAATTAGCTTTTTCTAGAGTTATTCATATTTGTCGAGATGTTAATAATGGATGAATTATACGACTAATACATGCAAACGGAGCTTCTTTTTTTTTTATTTGTATTTATCTTCATATTGGCCGAGGAATATATTTTGGATCTTATCATTATTTAAATACATGAACAACTGGAACATTAATTTTATTTATAGTTATAGCAGCAGCTTTTATAGGATATGTATTACCATGGGGACAAATATCATTTTGAGGAGCAACTGTAATTACAAATTTATTATCAGCTATCCCGTATATAGGAGAAATATTAGTACAATGATTATGAGGAGGATTCTCTGTTAATAATCCTACATTAACACGATTTTTTTCATTCCATTTTATTATCCCATTCATTATCACAGCTCTAGTAATAATTCATTTATTAATATTACATTCTACAGGATCAAGAAACCCTTTAGGAACAAATAGAAACTTAGATAAAATCCCATTTCACCCATACTTCACTTTTAAAGATATTATTGGATTCATTATTCTAATATTTATTCTAATTAGATTAATTTTATCAAACCCCTATTATTTAGGAGACCCTGACAATTTTATTAAAGCTAACCCTATAGTTACTCCTATACATATTAAACCAGAATGATATTTCTTATTTGCATATGCTATTTTACGATCAATTCCAAATAAATTAGGGGGAGTAATTGCCCTTTTCTTATCAATTATAATATTAATAATTTTACCTTTTTATTTTATAAAAAACTTTAAAAGAATGACATTTTACCCAATTAATCAAATAATATTTTGAAGATTTATTTCTATTGTAAGATTATTAACATGAATTGGAGCTAATGCAGTAGAATCCCCCTTTATTATTATTGGACAAATTATTACTTTTTTATATTTTTTATATTTTATTATTAATCCTATAATTACAAAATTTTGAGATTCTACCCTAAAATAATGTATGTATATATACATAAATATAATCAATGAACTTGATATAAGTATATGTTTTGAAAACATATAAAAAAAGTTTAATYTTTTATTGATTTTACTTAATTTTAAATTAATATATTAAAAATAAAGAATTTTAATATTAAAATAAAAAACAAAAAATTTAAAGAAACTGGCAAAAATCTTTTTCAAGCTATTATTATCAATTTATCATAACGTAAGCGAGGTAATGTACCTCGAATTAAAATAAATAAAAAAGAAAAAAATACTAATCCAATATAAAAAAATAAACTAAATAAATTACCGCCAACAAATATTAATATACACAACATACTCATAAATAAAATTCTTGAATATTCTGCTATAAAAATTAAAGCAAATCCTCCTCTTCTATATTCAACATTAAACCCAGAAACTAACTCAGACTCTCCCTCAGAAAAATCAAAAGGAGTACGGTTTGTTTCAGCTAAACAAATAATAAATCATACAACCACCAAAGGAAATATAATAAAAATAAATCAAAAATTTAATTGAAATTTATAAAAATCTAAAAATCTAAATCTTTCAATTAAAAAAATAAAAAATATCAAAATAATCAATATTCTAACTTCGTAAGAAATTGTTTGAGCTACAGAACGCCCCCCCCCCAATATTGCATATTTCGAATTTGAAGACCAACCAGAAATTATAATTGAATAAACTCTAATTCTTGTACAACATAAAAAGAATAAAATTCTTAAATTAAAAGAATTTATATTAGTAAAATAAGGCATAATTATTCATAAAATTAATGATAAAAATAAACTAAAAATTGGAGAAATATAATAAGGGTAATAATTTGATAATAAAGGGAATATTTGCTCTTTAGAAAATAATTTAATAGCATCACAAAAAGGTTGTAAAATACCTATAAATATAACCTTATTAGGACCTTTACGAATTTGAATATATCCTAAAATTTTTCGTTCAAATAAAGTCAAAAAAGCAACTCCAATTAATACTATAATTAATAAAATAAAAAATCTTAAAATTCTTAAAAATAACTCATTTAAAATAATTACTATATGTATAAATTAATTATACTTAAATAAATTCTAAATTTATTACAATATTCTGTCAAAATAGTTTAACCTATTAATTTTAATCAATTATAAAAATTACAAATTTAAATTTAATTCCTTTCGTACTAAAAATTTAATAAAATTTAAGGATAGAATCCAACCTGGCTTACACCGGTTTGAACTCAGATCATGTAAAATTTTAAAGGTCGAACAGACCTAAATTTTAAGCTTCTTCACCTAAATTAAATTTTAATCCAACATCGAGGTCGCAATCTTTTAAATCGATAAGAACTCTAAAAAAAATTACGCTGTTATCCCTAAGGTAATTTAATCTATTAATCCAAAAAATTCAGGATCAAAAATTCATAAATAAATGTATAATTTATAAAAAAGTTTATTAAATTTTTCTATCACCCCAACAAAATAATTTTTCTTATTTAAAATAAAATTAAAATTATTAAATAAGAAAAATTATAAAACTCTATAGGGTCTTCTCGTCCTTTAAAAAAATTTAAGCTTTTTAACTTAAAAATTAAATTCAATTTTAATTTAAATTAAGACAGTTTATATCATGTCAAATCTTTCATTCCAGCCTTCAATTAAAAGACTAATTATTATGCTACCTTTGCACAGTCAAAATACTGCGGCTATTTAAATTAATAAATTCATTGAGCAGATTAAATTTTAAATTATATTCAAAAAACGATGTTTTTGTTAAACAAGCAAATATAAAATTTTTGCCGAATTCCTTAATATAACCTAACAAATAATTTTTAATTAAATAAATATATAAATATACTAATTTTATCATTTTTAATTAAATAAATTTATTTAATTAAAAATTTTAATAAAAAATTAAATTAATTAACAAATTTTATAAAATCAATAATAAATTAAAACATTTTTTTTTATAAAATCTATTTTTAAGACTATAAAATATTAATTCAAAAATAATAAATAAAATATTATAATAATTTATTTTAAAGCTTATCCCTTAAAATATAAATATTAAATAAAAATAATAATAAAAAATTATTAATTCAAAAATAATATATAAATTAAATTTATTTATTAAAAAATTAAATAACTTTAAAAACGAATAACATTTCATTACTAAATATAAATTTAAAATATTAATAACACAATAAAAATTTCATAAATATTTAGATCTTTCAAATTAGAAAAATTCAATTTAAATGAAATAATTTTAATAAACCCTGATACACAAGGTACACAAATTAAATATTACTTCTAAATAAATAAATTTCATAATATTTCAAAATTCTTCTACAATAATATTAAACTATAATAACAAAAAATTTTTTCTATAAAATATACTTAAACAAAATTAAATAATTTTAATTAAATTAAAAAATATAAATAAATCAAACAAAATTAATAATTTTTTTTTTAAAATCAAACTATATTGAATTACACAATAATCTTTTTATTGTAAATAAAATACTTAATTTAAGATTTAATTTGTTAACTTACTAAGTACATTTTCCAATACACTTACTTTGTTACGACTTATCTCATTTTAAAATGAGAGTGACGGGCAATATGTACACATTTAATTCTTAATTCAAATTAATATACTAATAATTTAATTTTACTATTAAGTCCACTTTTATTATAATATTTCAATTATAAATTCATTTAAATAAAATTTATTGTAATTCATTTTAACTTTAATATAACTGCACTATGATCTGAAATAAATTATTTTAATAATTTTTAAAAATTAATAATTCTTTAAAAATATTTTGTTAACGACAATAAACAAATTTTATAAATAAAGTAAGGTACCTTGAGGATCATCAATTAAAAAACAAATTCCCCTAATTAGATTTAAATACCGCCAATTTTTTTAAGTTTAAAGAACATAACTATTAGTTCTTAAATTAATAAAAATTTAATTCTAAAATAATAGGGTATCTAATCCTAGTTTATTAATTAGATTTCATAAATTAAATAATTTTTTTTAACAATACTTATTAATAAATAATTTCACCTAATTATTAAAATAATAAATTACAACCTATAATTTAATAAATTTATAAATTAATAATATTTAATTATATAAATTGTTTAACCGCAGCTGCTGGCACAATTTTTGCCTATACTAAAATAATTAATAATTCTAAAAATATTTAATTATTAAAATTAAATGCTGCAAATATAAATAAATAAATAATTTTTTTAAAATTAAATTAAAATCCCACAAAAATTTACATGCAAAATAATTATTATTTAAATATACATAAGCTAAAATCAAACTTTTTAAATTTATCCTCAAAAAAATATTTTAATTTATATAAATTGTAATTAAAAAGATAAGCTAATAAAGCTAATGGGTTCATACCCCACTTTATAAGGGAAAAG